TTAGTAATTGGTACATGTTTTGTTAAACCCCCCATAAGCACCATATTCTGACTTTTTTTTGGACAATATCCAACAAGAGTTTCCATTGAATGAATAACGGATCCCGATCCTAAGAACAATAACGCTTTGGAATAAGCATGAGTAATCAAATGAAATAAAGCACTACGATAAGACCCCATACCTAGAGCTAACATCATATAACCCAATTGAGACATTGTGGAATAGGCTAAACCCCTCTTAATGTCTTTTTGAGCAAGAGCTAAAGTAGCTCCTAAAAAAACCGTTATTATCCCTATCAAAGAGATAAAATTCATTATTTGGGGTATGACTATGAAAAGAGGCATAAGTCGAGCTACAAGAAAAATTCCCGCTGCTACCATCGTAGCAGCATGTATAAGGGCCGAAATAGGAGTTGGCCCTTCCATTGCATCGGGTAACCATACATGAAGGGGAAATTGTGCAGATTTAGCAATAGCACCGGCAAATAATAGAACAGCGCACAAAGTAACAAATAAATAATTGACCTCATTATTAGAAATCAAGTTAGTTAATATTTGGAATAAATCACGAAATTCAAAACTACCCGTTATCCAATAAAACCCTAAAATGCCTAATAATAAACCAAAATCGCCAACACGATTAGTTACAAACGCTTTTTGACAAGCTTTTGCTGCAACAGGTCGTGTGAACCAAAATCCTATTAATAGATACGAACATAGTCCAACTAATTCCCAAAAAATATAAATTTGTATCAAATTTGAACTAGTAACTAATCCCAACATAGAAGTACTGAAAAAGCTCATATAAGCAAAAAATCTCAAATACCCGTGATCATGAGACATATAATTATCACTATAAATAAGAACCAAAATTCCAACAGTAGTGATTAATATTGACATAATAGAAGTAAGTGGATCGATCAAGTATCCAAATTCTAAAGAAAAATCATTATTGATAATCCAAGACCATACATATTGATAGACAGAACTGTTATTTATTTGCTGAATAGACAGATTAATGGAAAAAATCATGACTATACTTAACAATAAAACGCTCTGAAAAGCCCACATACGACGAAGACTTTTTGTTGCCGTCGGAAAAAAAAGAAGTCCCAACCCTATTAACATAGGAACTGGAAGTGGAAGAAAAGGTATTATCCACGCATATTGATATGTCTGTTCCATAAAAAAAGTTTTTTATTCTTAATTAATTGTTTCCGATTCACCGGATCTTACCTCTTTGGAAAAAGTAAATAAAAAAAATAAAGATACGCACTAACTTATTTAATTTAATAATTTTATATTAGTATTTATTCTGAGTCTTTTCAAAATTGTTCAAATATTCAAAACAAAAATTTACAATTGGTCAAATCTAATACTTATAATGTCAAATCTAATACTTATAATTAAGTAATACTTATAATTAATAGGAAAATTTAAATTTAGGCTAAAATAAAAAGAGTATGATATTAATTATAGGATTAACTAAGGTCACCGATCTAATGAAATAAAAACTCCTTATTTTAGTTATTTTATTTTAACTCATTAACTAATTCATTATGGGATTGATTGTTTTCCATTTCAATTAAAACAATTTATTAGGAATATTAGGAAAGTTTATAAGATTCATTCTAGATTATAGATCTAAAATGCACTTTTTTATCGATAAAGGATCAAAAATGACTGAGATCTTTTTTTATCAAACCTTGTATTCTTTAACAGATTTTTTACTAGTCTCATTCGAGTTTTAAAATGGAATTTAGGTGTATTTTTTGTCAAGTTTGACTAAAAAAAGACTCAATTTATTAGGCAAAAGTTTCCAATCTATACATGTAAATAAAATAAAAAAATATATATATATTATATTAGAATTAGTAAAATAAGGGTATTTTTGGTTGTTTATTTATTTTGAATCACATAGCAGATTCTAAAGATAGAACTTTGAGATATAAACAACGCGAACTAAGAGTTCCAAACCAAAAATCTTTGGTTTTACGAATAGTGTATGGAATTTGTTATTTCAAGTCTTTTTTAATCCAATTTTCACGGATCTTTGACATCTCTCTATTTCTTTTTTATGAAGAAACCCCTATTTAGAGAAAAAATAGATAATGAATAAGAATTAATAATTACTTTTGAACAATAGATGTCTTTCACATCCAACTATAACAATGAGTAACTTCTTCTTTTTAAAATGGCAGTTCCAAAAAAACGTACTTCGATATCAAAAAAGCGTATTCGTAAAAATATTTGGAAAAGGAAAGGATATTGGGCGGCGTTAAAAGCTTTGTCATTGGGGAAATCTCTTTCTACCGGGAATTCAAAAAGTTTTTTTGTACGACAAACAAATAAGTCCTAAAATATTGGAATAATCGGAATGGATTTGACTCAAAAAATTGGATCCGTAATTTGTTAATATCAGAGTTAATATAAAATTAACAGTTGGCAGTCCCTATTCTAATCAATATGAAATAGACTCTTAATCTTATCTTATAAGATGT